AAAGAGAGTGTTCTTAGCTTATTGAAAACGCCTTGTAATCTTCAACCAATTCTGTGCTTCGATATAATTTCCAGGAGTAAGCGCTATGGCTTGTTTCCAATACTCGGCGGCTTGATCGAACCACGCCTCTGCAATTTCGGAATCTCCCTGACGAATGGCCTGTTCTCCTCGGTCGGAATAGGAGAGTAAATTCCTTTCCTTAGAACCGTACTTGAGAGTTTCCTACCTCATACGGCTCCGTAGTCAATTGTTTTGGTACCCCCCCCCCCCTTTTTTTCTCGAGTTAACCAAAGGGGGTTAATTACATGAGTTTCGAATTTGAATTTTGATTTGATTAATAATCCGTTTTGTTTTATCTTTTCTCCCACCCTCAGAAGAATAAAGCGTAGGCATTCTACTATCATTAGAATTTTCTGAAAGGTAACTATCTCGCTTTCATATAGAAATAGATAAATTTTATATAGAATCTTTGAAAAAGACCCTTCCTCATAAGAAAGAAAGGACTTACTATCTTTGGGATCTGATGCTGCACCGCTGCTCAATACTTTAGGCGATCGCCTCTGTTACATAAGTTGATTCCTAAAGTATGTCTCATATTATGACATAAGACATAAGGAAGCAGTTCTTAGTGTATCGGCCAAAAATAACAATCTCGCTAATTGATCTTTACGGTACTTCCTCTATCAATTAGATCCTTTATCCATAGAATATAGTATATAAGCATATTTTTTTTTTCTTCCTAGTTTGACTTCTATGAAGTTTCTTTTTTTGCTACAGCTGATAAAAATCGTTCTTTTTGACGATGTATATGTAGAAAGCCTATTTTTTTTTTTACTAGCGGATTTGGCTCTTTCTTTTTCTTTCTATAGTGGAGATAGTCGCACGTAATGACAGATCACGGCCATATTGTTAAAAGCTTGTGGTAAGAAAGGGTTTCGTTCTAGTGCCCGAAAATAATATTCCAAAGCTTTTGTGTGTTCTCCATTACTTGTGTGAATAAGGCCTATATTATAGAGTATATAACTTCGGTCATAGGGATCAATTTCTAGGCGCATAGCTTCATAATAATTCTGTAAAGCTTCCGCATAATTTCCTTCGGATTGGGCGGACATTCGTTACGGTCGTTATTCAATTTAAAGAATCTCCGTTCCAGAACCGTACGTGAGATTTTCATCTCATACGGCTCCTCCCTTATGTGCATAATGAGAATAATACAGTGAATCAAAAGGCAGTAAAATATTCTCATTATGAACTGAACGGGGCTAGTGTTTTTACAAGAAATCTCTAGCCAACCTTACTGCAAAAGATCTTTTCGTAACATCGAGCGCGTCAGTACTAGATAAAAATGTTAAGTTAACTCCAACAATTTCTTTGTCCTCAACGTCTCTTAATTTCTAGGAATTAGTCACTTCAACAGTCTTCGACGGTTATATGGGTATTCAAAGTACGAACGAGATGGATGCTTGTTGTCTCAACCATTATTCTTAGTTTGATCCCAATAAAGAAAAGGGATAATTTATAACAAAGTTTTCGTGTTGTTGATTCCTAGACGTAGTGCTTCTTCCTCTATGCTGCCTATTTATATGGTACTAGTGGAATTGGGTTAATCTGCAATACAGAACCATAGTTCTAGGTTCAACCTTTCGCTCAATGCTAGAATCGACAATTGAAGCATCTGAGGCTGCATTAATCGGGAATACACAACAGAAGGAATTGTTTTATTTATAAACTTCACCTTCACCAGGCGTAGAGTTATTTCAAATCTTTCTATCCCGACTAATCTTTTTTTTCCTCAGACTTGATAGTGGTAAGTTAAGTAAAAAAAATAAAAAATCAAATCACACCATCTCGGTAATAGGTAAATGCCTCTTTTTCTCCTGAAGTTGTCGGAATTATTCGTAATAAGATATTGGCTACAATTGAAAAGGTCTTATCAATAAAATTTCCAGTTATCCGGGATCTAGGCATAGGTAGCACTCAATCCATTTTATAATTTATTTTTATTACCTCTCGTGAGAAAACGACCCCACAAAAAAAGGAATTGTACAGTACAAAATAACATAAAAAGAGACTTGACTCAGAAAAAAAAAAAAAATAGAAACTAACTATAAAAATAGAAAACTTTGAATTTTAATCAAATAAAAGTCGCTGGGGAATAAAGAGAATTTTTTTTTGAAAAATTCTTTGTTAAATTTGTTAAAAACAATAAAGATATATTCGTAGACAGCGCGCGCATCCCTTTCTGATAACTAGACCGGCTTAAATCAATGGATAGGGAGGACTCGAACGGGGGGTTTCTCTTTTTTTTTTTCGTTTTTTTAGTTATAGTTAAAATTAGATTATACATACCGCACCTATCCAATAATGTAATATGAATGACTCGCGATTTACTCGGTTTCTGGTCCAGAATCGTTGTGTAGGAAAGATGGCCGAGTGGTTCAAGGCGTAGCATTGGAACTGCTATGTAGGCTTTTTTTGTTTACCGAGGGTTCGAATCCCTCTCTTTCCGTACCTTCATCTAATTTATCAATGTTACTGACTGAAATATATCAAATCACATAAGAATGGATACCTTTATTCCCACCTTTCCTATAAATAAAGTCTGTATTCCGCATTTCTGCGGTACAAAAAATACTGTAAAGAGTGGTCAAAGGATAAAAAAAAAATATCTCTACCCCTAATATGATATATGATATATGAATGGGAGAAAAGCCCCCCCCACGCTTATATTTACTTAGGAACCAGGGGGCAAAATTGTCCGAACCTTTATTTTATTATTTTATTATTTTAGATTATTTATTATTTTAGTTAGGTTTAAGTCTGACGAGAATAATATTCTACGACTAATAATTCATTTATTTTCAAGCCAATCCATTTACTATCTATTATTTGATTGACCAATCCTTTGTGTTGGAATGGTTGAAAAGTCAAATGTTTTGGCAATTCCTCCTGAGCGGATGAATCAAGATGGTTTTGAATCATAGCTCTAGATTTTTGTTCATCCTTCACTGTAATAATATCTCGAGGTTTGCAGCGATAACTTGGTATATCTACTATACGACCATTAACTAAAATATGTCTATGGTTAACTAATTGGCGGGCTCGAGGAATAGTTGACGCCATACCTAATCGAAAAAGGATGTTATCCAAACGCATTTCGATTAATTGTAGTAAAACCTGACCCGTTGACCCTTTTGCTTTTGCGGCGATACAAACGTATTTAAGTAATTGCCGTTCTGTAAGACCATAATGAAAACGCAATTTTTGTTTTTCTTCTAAACGAATACGATATTGAGATTTTTTACCGGAACGCGATTGATTTCTAAGATCGCTTACGGCTCTAGGCCTTTTACGAGTTAGTCCCGGCAAAGCCCCCAGACGGCGTATTTTTTTGAAACGAGGCCCTCGGTAACGTGACATAACAACTCCTTATTTCCCTTATTTTATTGAAATTTCATATTAAAACTGAACTAAAGGATAAATATGATAAATGGGGGGCATGAAATATTATACTACAAAGACTAATGAGATGGATTCTCTCCCAGACTTTATTGTATATACAATAATAATGTTTATAGAAAAACAAGAACGAGAAAAGTTCCTTTTCTTGTTCTTGTTTTTCTGGAGAGCTTTAACTTTTCTATTCATAATGGAAAATTTCTCCCACATAATAATAGAATCGGTGATTCTTAGAAAAAAGGGGAAGAAGCTTTTTCAATATTCTTTGATGTCAAAAAAACATTATCAATCAAGTAAAAAAATCAAACAAATAATGAAAAGCCAGCTATCGGAGTCGAACCGATGACCATCGCATTACAAATGCGATGCTCTAACCTCTGAGCTAAGCGGGCCTACATAAGAATAACAACCGAAATTGTACATCGAAATTGTACATGCACGGGAATTTAGTAAACTACTCGAATCGTAGTTAGTTTTTTTTTTATTCTTAGTTATTCAAAATTAATATACATAATTAATATAGAATAGCAAAACAAAAAAGAAAAGAATCGACCGTTCGAGTATCTCAAATTGCATGAGAAAAATGAGAGGGGAAGAGGCATATATAATAAATGTGGTATATATCTATATTGAATTGCGGATACAGAAATGCTAGAATCATTTCGGATTAGACCAAATAGGAGTCTCCGATCGAGATGAAAGAAGATAGACAAGAAATCAAATACAAATAGAAAGACTTTTATAGGTATAGGAATTCTTTTTTTTTAATAACTTCTACAGTTCCGATAGATTATAAATGAAAGAAAAAAAAAAGAATAGCAGCATAATAAGATCGATCTTAATATAAAAAAGGGGGGATATGGCGAAATTGGTAGACGCTACGGACTTAATTGGATTGAGCCTTAGTATGGAAACTTACTAAGTGATAACTTTCAAATTCAGAGAAACCCTGGAATTTAAAATGGGCAATCCTGAGCCAAATCCCGTTTTCCAAAAACAAAACAAGGTTCATACATATACATAAAGACAGAATAAAAAAAGGATAGGTGCAGAGACTCAATGGAAGCTGTTCTAACAAATGGAGTTGACTACTTTGCTGTGCATTAGTAAAATCTTTTCGTCTAAACTTTAGAAAGGCTAACTTTATATACATATGTATGTGTACTAAAATACTATCTCAAATAATTAATCGCAAATAATTAATGATGGCCTGAATCTGTATTTTTTTTTAGTATTATTTATATCTAATATTATTTATATCAAACTAATATTATTTATATCAAAATTGCAATAAAAAAAAAAGAATTTTGTTTTGAACCGATTTCAAGTTGAAGAAAGAATCGAATATTAATTGATTAAATTATTCACCCCATAGTCTGATAAATAACTGATTAATTGGACGAGAATAAAGATAGAGTCCGATTATACATGTCAATATCGACAACAAGGAAATTTATAGTAAGAGGAAAATCCGTCGACTTTAAAAATCGTGAGGGTTCAAGTCCCTCTATCCCCAAAAAAAAAGACCTGCTCGACTCCCT